AATTCGAATTGCAAGTTGATAGAAGCTAGGTCTATTTCCAACTCGATGATATACCTAAGCATCTCATCATCCACCGTATACTCCTCCCTCAGCTCCGGGTCCGAGTCCAAGTTCGAATAAATAGAGTCGCGATCATCAATATCGTCCGCATCTTTAAGCGCACCCATATAGTCCTTAGCAGGATCGCTATCATCATCAATACCATCAATATCCACATCATCAAGCGCTTCCGTATAGTCCTCAGGATCGAGATCATCAATAACTATTTTCAAATCCAGCTTGTTCAGAAATACCGTAATGAAAGGAAGATAGGAGTTTGTCGTTAGGGATTTGACCAAATAGGATCGTCCAGTTCCTATAGGACCTATCACTAAAATACCCCTAGAGGGGGATAGGGCTAGGCGGAACGAAAAGGTTTTTTGTTTTCCACGAGATGGGAAATGAAAACTATTAGCCCCACACGAGGTTTGTGAATAAGTGATTGTCTGATAATGAGCAAGGAATATCCGTCTTTCTGCTAAACAGGATGTATTGAACTCATAATTCATTAGATCCTTTTGATGAATGTCAACTACGTATCGTAAGTAAATTGCTCCCGCTTGTTCAAACATTTGATAACCATAGTCACTCTTTACTAAATGATCAATATGAGTCAGACTCCATAGAATTTTATCAATCCCTTTTTCTGGCCTTAAGGTGGAGAAATGAAACGAGTAAACTCTCTCTTTATCCAAAAACCAATCACAGGTCTCGATCCAGGATTCTATTTCATCATGAGTCTGAAACCTTTGTCCTTTTCTTATCCATGAATAGATCTCTTTACTTGTATGACTTAGATGTCTCGTATTTCTCGAAAAAGTGATTCGATTGATGGGATTTGGTATGATACTTATGAGATCGATGAGATTGAAAAATATCTTCTGTATAAATTTGACCCCATAAGCGGGACCACCACCAAATAGCGCAAAACCCAGTATTTCTGCTAGAAAATCTTCTAATTGTTCCCGAGCAACTAGAAAGAGATTCTTTAACCAGAAAGAATTCGGTTCAGGTTTAGGATACCCATCCAGAAGTTTGTACACCCCAATCGTGTATGATGGAATCGTCAAAGATTTTATCCTCTCGAACTCTGTCTGTAACTCACTAGAGTCTAGGGAAACAGAGAAAAGAAGTACCTGAACGAGACATCCAGCAAGAAGAAGAAGTAAAAGGCTTGAATAGAGGAACTCCCGAACATTTGGCGAGCTCAGATGTGTCGATATCAACGGTGACTCATTATTTCGATGAATCATTTCTTCGACCCGAAGAAGCCTACGGAAACACTTCCACGAAATATCACTTGAAATCTCACTTATCGGTGCCCACAATCCCCACAATTTTAGCTTAAGAGCTCGCCATTTTAGCTTAAGAATTCGCCATCCTGATCTGTGCATAATATAATGAAAATTGGATACAAATTTGTGACTGCTACTTAGCATCGGCAATAGGTCTGAAAAAGCATCTAAAAATATCAAATTTAGATATTTGTACCCTGTCGAAGTAAAGAACCATGGCATATATGTTTGGAATAGATTCCATTTTGAGAGAGTTGAAAAAGCACTATCTCGTTGAAAGGTTTGCCCTTTCTCAACGCCTTTCTTTAGCCAATTTCGCCAAAGACGCAATTTTTTACTCGTTTCTGATGGTAAATATTTCTCAGAACGTGGAGTGTGAATCAAACCCATGTTTGAATTGAAATTCAGATACTGATGCAAGTTCTTCCTTTCTGAATCAGATAGATTCATATCTGAAAGAGGTTGACAATAAGTTCTTTCCAAATTGACTATTTCTTCCTCTGTTAGAGGTGTTCCAGAAATGTCTGCGATCGAGTAAATAGTTCTACGAACGAATAGATCGGATCGAATTGGAAAATGGAAAGATTTGTACAAGTTATACCTTTCGTTACCCCTTTGTGGAAAATCGTTAGGTATGAATATGTTAGATACCTGTGACTCGATTGGTGAAATAGTATCTCTCTCCAAAAAAGCATGTTTTTTTTTACCGACGCACAAAGAAAATTTTTTGTTGCGAATGAACAAGATATTGAGGAATTGTCTATACGTAAAATCATAATTCTTGATACGGGCCTTTTCCATATAAAAAGAGAATCTTTTGTTACAGTTACAATAGAAGAAGAAGTGATGTGGATTATTCAAGAATCGAAGTCGATTTGCTTTATAAAAAGAAGATATCAATGAACTTCTATGAAATGCTTTTACGGGATTCAGCCAATTGTCTTGATCGCAGGATATCATTGAGAAATAGGAATCCGTGTTATCAAAGGATTTCCTGCGATTCTTTCTAGTATGGGAGTCAATCATCCACTTCCACTTTGGTATCTTATTGAACAAAAAGTGTGATATTGTTCCTCCATTGATCAATAATTTCGATTTTTGGGAAGTATCATGATCATCCGCTTTCCATTTTTTCAAATGAGCGATTGGAAGACCTAGTGATTTTA